GGAAGAACTAGAACCGTATGGATTTCCAAAGACTCCATGGATAGGAACTAAAAACGAGATATCGAAGTAGTTCTGATGATTCAGTATATCATCACTTCAATTCGGAGTTCTTAGTTACTTTGACCGGGTGGATCTTAGTGATGGAATAATAAGTAATAATTCATTGGTTGATTGTATCATTAACCATTTCTTTATTTTGGTGCGAGGAACTTACCATGAATCCACTGATTTCTGCCGCTTCCGTTATTGCTGCTGGATTGGCCGTAGGGCTTGCTTCTATTGGACCTGGAGTTGGTCAAGGTACTGCTGCGGGCCAAGCCGTAGAAGGTATCGCGAGACAACCAGAAGCAGAGGGTAAAATACGAGGTACTTTATTGCTTAGTCTGGCTTTTATGGAAGCTTTAACAATTTACGGACTGGTCGTGGCATTAGCGCTTTTATTTGCGAATCCTTTTGTTTAATCCTATTCTATAAACGTGGAAATACGTACTTCTTTTCTTATTTTATTGCCGTCGACTTACCGCTTGCTTCTTCGAATTATATCAAAACTTCACTCCACTTCTTCGTTGAGACAATACTCCGGGGAAGGTCTGATTTGAGGATGAGGAATTAGTAGATCCACTCGCTTTCTCACTTCCCGTCTTTAATTTAATGGAAACCCCTTTTGACTTTTAGGAAGCGTTGCAGGTATTTCGCAATTGACATGAAACCGGGGACCTAATAAGTATCTTATTGGGAACTTCAATTGAAATAAAATAATAATAAAGAATCCATTTTTGAAATTTGAAAATGATTTCAAATGAAATGAATATATTCATATTTAAAATAAGTCAATTAATAAAAAAAAAGAAATCAATAATAAAAAAACGGGACGAAGTGATACAAAAAGAACTCTGTTCGATTTTGTTAGTCCTATCTATAAGAGGAGAGCATATGAAAAATGTAACCGATTCTTTCGTTTCCTTGGGTTACTGGCCATCCGCCGGGAGTTTCGGGTTGAATACCGATATTTTAGCAACAAATCTAATAAATCTAAGTGTAGTGCTTGGCGTATTGATCTTTTTTGGAAAGGGAGTGTGTGCGAGTTGTGTATTTCAAGAATAGGCTGGATCCAACCGGCTGCACTTTCTTTTTTTTTTATTTCTAAATAGGGAAGAAAGGTGCACGATCTCGACGAATTACTTCTGAATAAATTAAGAAATCATATGTAAGAACCATAGCATTTCGTGACTCATTGGTAAATCAACTTTGATTCTCTATCAACCAATAATGTGGGACCATTAACATGGTTAAAGCTAAACCGCCTGAAGTCCAGGCACAACATGGTACTCTTTCTACCACTACGTTAGTACGGAGATGGTTTCAAAATGAATAGTTGGCAATTTATCCGATATAGAACACTCATATCGATAAAATGATTTGAACCATTTACTGGAAAAATGGGTGTCTCGCCCTTTTTTTATCCAATGCTGAATCGACGACCTATGTATAAAATAAGAAGAATTTTTTGGATTTGAAGAAAAAAAAACAACTTTGCTGACAATTACAGATTTTTTTTGTCTGGTCGGAAGAGTCCTCTTAATATTCTGGTCTTGTATCAGTTTCCATATCTTGGAATACGAACAGAGAAGAGAGGGTAGGCTCATTACATTAAAAGATATGGGAATGCTCATAACATAAGTAACTGAGCGTGAGAGCCAAATGAATCGAAAGATTCATGTTTGGTTCGGGAAGAGATCATGGAAGTGAAGTTGTGAAATGAATGGGAAAATAATCTACTTTCATTAAGTGATTTATTAGATAATCGAAAACAGAGGATTCTGAGTACTATTCGAAATTCAGAAGAACTACGCGGAGGAGCTATTGAGCAGCTCGAAAAAGCCCGGGCTCGCTTACGGAAAGCGGAAATGGAAGCAGATGAGTTTCGAGTGAATGGATACTCTGAGATAGAACGAGAAAAACAGAATTTGATTAATGCCACTTATGAGAATTTGGAACGATTAGAAAATTACAAAAATGAAACCATTCATTTTGAACAACAAAGAGCAATTAATCAGGTCCGACAGCGAGTTTTCCAACAAGCCTTACAAGGAGCTCTAGGAACTCTGAATAGTTGTTCGAACAGCGAGTTACATTTACGCACCATCAGTGCTAATATTGGCATGCTCGGGGCCATGAAAGAAATAACTGATTAGCCCTTTTACTGTAGGCATTATTTTTTTTTTTCTCCCTTTGTTTCCGAAAAAGAATTAAGAGACACTAATGGTAACCATTCGAGCCGACGAAATTAGTAATATTATCCGTGAACGTATTGAACAATATAATCGAGAAGTCACGATTGTGAATACCGGCACCGTACTTCAAGTAGGCGATGGCATTGCTCGTATTCATGGTCTTGATGAAGTAATGGCAGGGGAATTAGTAGAATTTGAAGAGGGTACAATAGGCATTGCTCTGAATTTGGAATCAAACAATGTTGGCGTTGTATTAATGGGTGACG